TCTCGACAAATAAAAAAGTTGAAGATTTAGTTACGATTAGAAACAGCCTTTTCTATCTTCATCCATGGACCCTTTACTTAATACTCATTCAATTGGACTGAGATCCAATTTCCAAATTTTGTTTCGCAAGTTCAGAATCCAATTTTTCAGTGAACTTTGAATAGAAATCGCGAGAATTTTTTTTTTCCCCGAATGGATTATTCCGAGGTAAAGGATTAAATGCCTTTAAGAAATAAAGTTTTTGGTCGGAATATGCATTAAACCGAACGACCTCTTAACTATTCAGGAGGTTCATAGAACGAATCACACTTTTACCACTAAACTATACCCGCTACAATAATATTATTAGATACAATTGGGCCTTTTGTCAAGCTAGGATCATAACAAATCATGAAAATGAGAGTGATAACGTTTTGCACAAGGGTTTTCACTTTGCTGAGATTAGGAGAAGAGGGTTTATTTAAATTTAAATAAATACCAAAAAGGCCTATCCTTGCTTGTGCCAGAAGAGTGTTGCGAGATATAACTTACCAAAAGCGCTCAAAGCATAACAAAAAAATGCAGTGTTTAAAGTTTCCTTTTGGTGATTCGAGAAAAGCGGTTAAGTAACTAAAAAAGGAAGAAAAATGAATAGGACACCGTCCTTTTGATAGACCAAGCTCGATAAAGTTATCAAGTAAGGAGGGAAATAGTCCTTTTTTCTTTTTGGTCTTGCTTGAAATATAGTCAAAAAATCTAGTAAGTCTTTTTTTCTCAAATAAGAGAAATTTCACTAAAATTTGATGGAATCAAAAAAGGCCCGGTTGGGTAGTGACCGGGCCAGGCCATGGAAAGAAAAGGGCCTTTCGAAGAAAATCAAAGCAAGGAAGTCCTCGTTCTTTATCTTTCGTTTTCGTTATATTCGATCTTTTGAGTTTTGACTTTATCGAAACGGAATAGCTACGAAAAGTTTTACATATCTTGAGAATCAAAATAAAGAAGGAGAAAGAAAGACGGTTTTGAATCCTTTTGTCCGGTGGAATGTAACATATTAATAATTATAATTATATTTTTCAATAGGGAGAGATGGCTGAGTGGACGAAAGCGGCGGATTGCTAATCCGTTGTACGAGTTATTCGTACCGAGGGTTCGAATCCCTCTCTTTCCGTTTTCGTCTGTGTGGAATAGATAAAAAATTTTTGAAAATCAAAAATCAAGATAGAAAAACGAAAAAACATTTATTCTTCACGTCCAGGATTACGTCCTGGGTCATTAGATAGGAATCCAAAGATAAAGAGAGAAACAAAGAATATTACTACTGTGTAAACGAAAAGTTTGAGCGTAAGCATTACACAATCTCCAAAAGCCTTTTTGTTTGGAAAAAACGAGAAAAGAGAATAGATCGTCCATTTTTCTACCCCATAGTATCTTTTGATTATATTTTGACACCAAGAAATGAAGTGCTTTCTCGAACTCGAAAATAAGTCGATCAGGTCAAATAAGAGTCTTTGATTCCCCAAGATGACTTCATGCCCATAATGAGATATGGGCGTGGGACCCTAATTCTGTATAAAATCACATAGAAATTAAGGCCTTGCACTGGAAAAAGGGCCAGAATGTGGAAATGGGGCGCGCCGGATTTGCTTTCGCGTGGTGATCTAAGAATTTCAACGTTTGCCTTAAAGATTGATGCGGGAACGACTTATTTGATCTTATCAATCATTAGAAATTTTTCTCGAAGAAATCATGCATTTTCTAGGATAGTCTAGGATAGTATTAAATATCTTATCGAAAACTTACAGCAGCTTGCCAAACAAAGGCTAAAAGAAAAAAGAACAGGGGTATGACTGGCATAATATCTATGATTGGATTTAAAAAAGCATAGGCCTCGGGCAATTTGGCAAAGAAAAGACTAGTTGCATAAAGCGAAGAATTAAGAGAGATACAGATCAAACTAAAGAGATTAAGCATAGCAGACATTTTGTTTTTGGCGATAATTGCAATTTGATTGAGTTCTTAAGATAAGGAAAACGGAAGAAAGTAAGGTAGACAAAAAAATCCTTCTTTTTCTTTGAACCGGCTCAATCAAAACTCCTCCAATTCTCAAAGGAGAATAGAAGAAATCATATTTTCATCTACTATTTTAATTACATTCTATCTAATGATCAATAAATTAAGTCGAATTCTATCCCGACACGGGTCAAATTCCTAGCACAAACCTAGCATTTATATAATTCTATTATCTTTTCTCTAAAGTCTCTTAGCATAAAATTGTCGCGAAGGATTTGGGCAGGTCTTGACACCAAAGATTTCTTGTTTTAATATGACTCATCAATTATCTAAACAAAATCAACGTGACAATGGGGCGTAGCCGAGTGGTAAGGCGACGGGTTTTGGTCCCGGTAATCGAAGGTTCGATCCCTTCCGTCCCAAGATATATTCATGTTTTGTACATGGATATTGACAGTTTGGATATATTTTTGTATAATATCCAATGGTATATCAGTTATATCCCTTATTCTCAGCAGTTTAATAGGTCTACTTCTAGGATTCACCTTAGGGCAACTCAATCGGCAAAATGAAAGATTCTCAAATTTCGATCTTCGACGGTTATTTTATATGGAGACCGCGCCATTTGTTTAAACTATTCAAAATTAAATATTTTATATTTCCTATATAGGAAGGGGGTGTCTAATGACTAAAAATGATAGTAACAAAAAATTTGACTGCTTACACGCTTGTTGCAATCCGTGTATCTCTCCTAAGAAAAATTTCGAAAACAAAAAAAATTTAGAAAAATATCAAGCGCGAACCTGTAGTTATTTACCATGTCCGAAAGGTTCGGACAAAAAAGCCAAAATAAATGGAAAGAGGTTTTCCGAGTTCGAAAGGGAAAGTGTTTTTCCAGAAAGAACAGAGCTTCAAAGAAAATTTCTTTCTTTTGGGAAAGAGCATCAACCAGCGCTCACGTGCCCCCATCGGCAAAAATGCCGTGGTTACAAGCACTCTTTCAATACGGGTCATTGTGCGACCTACTTGAAAGAGACTTGTAAGATTTTTGGGGAAGCCTTTCACTCGGGACATGCAGCGGGTGAACGGTGGATGAATCAAAGGATCCACCGGATCTCAATAACTCGTATGGCGTGGGAGGCCAATCTTAAGGCCCGCCTAACAGCGGCGGGAAAAAACCCAAAAACCGAGCTCGATTTTTGGCACCTTGGATTTTGGCATGGGGCATTCCTCCGTTTGAAAAAGCTACACCCTGAGGATTGATAAAATGATCCATCAATCCTATGGTTCATAGAACTCATCTTCCAGTCGCCCATGTATTCATAAAAATAGACACATAGATTATTATATCTATGTACCGACTGAACCAATGACTAGTCATGATTCCATAATTGAATCGGGTTCAAAATTAGAGGAATATTATGGTTAAACTTCGTTTAAAACGCTGTGGTAGAAAGAAACGTGCGACTTATCGAATCGTTGCAATTGATGTTCGCTCCCGAAGAGAAGGACGAGATCTTCGGAAAGTGGGTTTTTATGATCCGATCAAGAATCAAACGTATTTAAACGTTCCTGCTATTCTCTATTTTCTTGAAAGGGGTGCTCAGCCTACAGAAACTGTTCGGGACATTTTAACGAAGTCGGAGGTTTTTAACGAACTTTGCCCCAATCAAATAAAATTGACTTAATTTAAGTAAATAAGGGGGGTATAGGCTAACCCTTACTAGAATTTTTCTCTATTTTCTTTATTGATTGACTAAATTGGAGATATTTTTCGACTTCTTATTTTTCTTCCCCTAGGGAAACTTTTTTGTACCTATCTAGTGCCAATCTAACTCAAGTCCCTATTTTTGGAATATTTTTCAACCAAATTTTTGATCTTTTTCCATTATATTCTTTATATTGACAACAATGCATTGGACAAATATAATGCAGCGTGATAAAGAGATGTCTTTTTTTATAAAGGGATCTCTTTATTTCCGTCCCATCGGTTTGGTTTTTGCCTTACTTTAGTCAAAAACAAGGGTTCGTTGGATGCGCTTTGATAGACGCAGTTTTGCTTGAAAACGTGACTTATAATGATATAAGGAAGGATCTATCATTTTGGCTGGTTTGTCTGTTATCAGAAAATTTCTTGTATTTTAATCTGAGTTATTACGTTTTCTGTTCTTAATCGATTCTAAACTGGGTTTTTATGCTTTGATTCACTCGTCGAATCCTTTTTTTCATTCTGATTATATCTACATACTTTTTTCTTCTATTCGGGTTGCTAACTCAACGGTAGAGTACTCGGCTTTTAAGTGCGACTCGGATCTTTTACACATTTTAGATGAAGCGATGAATTCATCCATACCATCAGTAAAGTTTGGAAGACCACGACTGATCCTAAAAGGGAATGAATGGAAAAAATAGCATGTCGTAGCAATCAAGAGTTCTGAGAATCTTTTCTTCTTTCCCGATCGGGACAAAACTTTGTTTTACTTATTGGAAGGGAGTAAAATGGATTCAATTTCAAGTTGGGTCAAATGAATAAATGGATAGAGCCTTCTGGCTTCAATTAATTTAATGAAATTATAAGGAACCAAAAAGCAACGAGCTCCCATTCTAAATTTGAATGATTACCCGATCTAATTAGACGTTAAAAATATATTAGTGCCTGAATCCGGGTGAGGGCTTATCCGAGAAGCGGATTCTTTATTTTTTCATGAATCCTAACTATTAGCATTCTCCATTCTCGAATGGAGCTGTGTGTGTATAAGAAAGAGTAGATTGATAAGACAATTTCCAAAATCAAAAGAGCGATTGGGTTGAAAAAATAAAGGATTTCTAAACATCTTGTTATCCTAGAACAAATATAAACGACTTCAAGAAAATGGAATAAAGAGAGGATTGAGAATCCGTTGATAAGTTTACCCGTATCCGAGGTATCGCTTCCTTATCTTACTCAAAAAATACCTTGTTTTGACTGTATCGCACTCTGTACCATTTGATAACTCCCAAAATTCTCTACCTTTGGTTCAAATAGCATTTAAAATGGCGGAATTTCAAAGCTCTTTAGAGCTCAATAGATTTCAACAACATGACTTTTTATATCCACTTATCTTTCAAGAGTATATTTATGCACTTGCTCATGATCATGGTTTAACAAGATGCCCTTTGTTGAAAAATGTTGGTTATGACAATAAATTCAGCTTACTCCTTGTGAAACGTTTAATTACTCGAATGTATGACCCAAATTTTTGGATTCTTTCTCTTAATGATTCTAAAACAAATCCACTTTGGGGGCGCAATAAGAATTTTGATTATCAAATGATATCCGAGGGATTTTCGGTCATTATGGAAATTCCATTTTCGCTCCGATTCCTATCTTCCCTAGAAAAGCGCCACAAGAAAGGGAAAGAGATAGTCAAATCCGCTAATTTACGATCAATTCAGTCCATTTTTTCTTTTTTAGAGGACAAAATTTCACATTTAAATTATGTGGTCGATATCCTAATACCTTATCCAATCCATCTCGAAATCGTGGTGCAAGCTCTTCGCTACTGGCTAAAAGATGCTTCGTCTTTGCATTTAGTAAGAGTCTTTCTCCACGAGTTTTATAATTGGAATAGTCGTCTTACTTCAAAGAAAGTCAGTCCTTCTTTTTCAGAAAGAAATCAAAGATTCTTCTTCTTCCTATATAATTTTCATGTATATGAATACGAATCCGTCTTTGTCTTTCTTCGTAACCAATCTTTTCATTTACGATCAACATCTTTTAGAACGCTTCTTGAACGAATCTATTTCTATGGAAAAATAGAGCATCTTATCGAAACCTTGACCGAGGCTTTTGACGCCAATCTATGGGTGTTCAAGGACTCTTTCATGCATTATGTTAGGTACCAAGGAAAAGGAATTCTCGCTTCAAAAAGTACGTCTCTTTTGATGCATAAATGGAAATTTTACTTTGTCAATTTCTGGCAATCTTATTTTGCCCTTTGGTTTCAACCACGAAGAATTCATATAAACCAATTAGCAAACCATTCCTTTGACTTTCTCGGTTATTTTTCAAGTGTGCGACGAAAGACTTCAACGATCCGTAATCAAATGTTAGAAACTTCATTTGTAATTGATCATCCTATTAAGAAGTTTGATACTATTATCCCACTAATTCCCCTGATTTCATCCTTGGCTAAAGCCAAATTTTGTAATATATTAGGGCATCCTATTAGTAAGGCTATTTGGATCGATTTATCAGATTCTGAGATTATTGACCGATTCGGGCGTATATCTAGAAATCTTTCTCATTATTATAGTGGGTCTTCAAAAAAAAAACCTTTGTCGCGTATAAAGTATATACTTCAACTTTCTTGTGCTAGAACTTTAGCTCGTAAACACAAAAGTACTGTACGGGCTTTTTTGAAAAGATTCGGATCGGAATTATTTGAAGAATTCTTTACGGCGGAAGAACAAGTTCTTTCCTTGACCTTTCCAAGAGCTTCTTTTATTTCGCGGAGGTTCCATGAAAAAAGGGTTTGGTATTTAGATATTATTTGTATCAATGATTTGGCCAATCATGACTGATTCGGTATTAAAGCGCGTAAATGGAAATTTTTATTAGAATTGAATCTAATAAATAGCAATAATGAAGAACTAACAAAATTTTTCCTTATTTCTATTCTGAAATTTACTTGTAAGAAGGGTCTAAGTATTCCACTTTTTGTCTAATGGCGGAACTTAATTTTAGATGTATACAGAGGGAAAGCCGTGTGCAATGAAAAATGCAAGCACGGCTTGGGGAGAGGTAGTTACTTATTTAACCGGTAACATTATCGACTCCATCCGACTAGTTCCGGGTTCGAATCCCGGGCAACCCATTGTTCTGTCCTGTGAGGTTTTTACTTATTTAATCATTAAAGTAGAATTAAAGTAGTATTTTGGGTAGGCATTTCTATTTATTGAATGCGGAAAGAGAAGACTACCTTTGCTAGGTTTAGGTAAAGGTATAGGAAGAAATTCCTATTTTGGATTGATGAGAATCTTTCCACTGAAACGTACCAAAGAGAGTCGTTTTTCAAACTTTTGCTTGGCCAGAAATATGGCCGGTCATTCCTCTACCCATATGAAGGATTATTGGATTCAATTGGGATTAGGTTCGATTGGCGTTTTTAAATGGACTTGTGTTCGAATTATAACTTCCAAAATCCACTCGGATTTTGGAATGGATAGGGGTCTAGGGCTATACGGACTCGAACCGTAGACTTTCTCGGTAAAACAGACTAAACTGATTCTAATCAAAGTGATCTGAGCTGTTTTAAAGACCCAACAGGCATTTTTGTGCATTGGGCTCTTTCATTAACGGATAGAAAGATCCGCTAGTCTGCCATATTTTTTGACCGCAAGATGGCTCCATGTACTCTGAGTCATTATTTGGATTTAGATTCAGAAACACTACCAAAGTGTTTCAAGGGGATTTTATCTTGACGTAGGTCTGCCTATGGCCTAGATTAACCTAAGTTAAATCAAGTCTCT